TTTTTCTTTTGAACTGATGGAGCTTCTTTTTTTTGTTTTCCTTCCTAGTTTTTTTAATTGTTTTTACTAGTTAAAGATGTAAAATAGATAGAAAAAAACAAAAAAGATTTTTAAATCCAGCACAAGTAAGGAAAAAATATAAAACAAAAAAGATTTTCTTATTCTTCACGTCCTGGATTACGTCCTGGATCGTTAGATAGGAATCCGAAAATGAAAAGAGAAACAAAGAAAATCACTATCGTGTAAACAAATAGTTTTAGAGTAAGCATTACAAAATCTCCAAGATTATTAAAAAAAAAAACGACAGAGAAAGAGAATAGATTCTCTTCTATTTCACATTATGTTTCCTTTGATACTAAGTTTCTAAGAAATACAGTGATTTCGAGGAAATAAAAAAATTAGGAAATTTATTTGTAGTAAGAGTCCAACCTTTATATAACCATTACCAATAATTACAAAAAATTTCAATATTGGAATCAAGGATTCACACTGTAAGACTTATCTGATCTTATAAAATATTAAAATGTTGGGATTTTTTTTCGAATAAATTCTGAATTTTTTTAGGACATTATTCAATTCAAATTAAAGATCTCATCGAAAACTTACAGCAGCTTGCCAAACAAAAGCTAAGAGAAAAAAGAATAGGGGTATTACTGGCATAATATCTACAATTGGATTCAAAAAAGCATAAGCTTCAGGCAATTTCGCCAAGAAAAAACTACTTGAATAAAGGGCAGAGTGAATAGAAATACAGACCAAGCTAAAGATATTAAGCATAACAAAAATGTTGTTCTTTAAAAAAATGAATTGTATTTTTGCTTTTTTTATTGTATTTTATTTATTATATTAATTTATATTATATATATATTATATGATTTAATTAATTAATTTAATATAATTTAAATTGATTATACAAGTAGATTAAGAATTCAAGCCAATATTCAACAATTATATTCTAAAGAAAGCATATATGAAATATATATCTAGATTAATATTTTTATTCTATAGAATAATTAATTAATAAAATAATAAAATAGAAAATAATTTTCAAAATGAATAATATAATAATTGAAATAATTAAAATATGGATATTCAATTCATATTTCTTATAAATTCATATTTCTGAATATTCATAAATGAATAACTGAGTAATAAAACTAAAAAAAATGAATAAAATAAGATCAGATTATTCTATAGAATAATTTTAGACTTGGAATTGACGAACAACCAATAATAGTATTTATTAGTGTCGAATCGAAAATGGGGCGTGGCCAAGCGGTAAGGCAACGGGTTTTGGTCCCGTTATTCGGAGGTTCGAATCCTCCCGTCCCAGATCATATTTATTCATGATATATACTAATTTGGATACAAATTGTATTGTATATCTGAATAAAGATTACTCCTCCCTTTTTTCTCATCCGTCTCTAATCTAAAGTGATTAGGTTATGAATATGTAGATGTAGATTCATAAGCGACTCGATTTTTTTGTCTTTTTTTCTTATCTTAGTTTTTATATTATTATTATATTGTAATAATTGTGGATAATAGTTTAAATATTAAATATATTGATTGAATAAATGACTACGCACAATTTCAGAATCCATTAAATACCAGATCTAACTAAAAAGAATTTTATGGTAAAACATCGTTTTAAATGATGTGCTAAAAAGTACAGTGGATTCTGACATCCGTCATTATTTCTAGTAGAATAAAAGATATTCTATATCTTATCTATATAAATAATCTCTATATATATAAATTATATAAATAGGGATGCTCTTGGCTCGACATTGTTTGTTCTATTCCACTAGAACTCATTTTTTGGGGGATAGGAGAGGGATTGATCATGTAATTTGAAAGAAACAAAATGGGTGGTATGTTGCTGTCATTTTTGAAACAATTAAAGAACCCCCAAGTAAGATATAAACCCAAAGATTCAAGAAAAAGCTAAAGGATCTTGGAAGACGTAAATACCATTTTCAAACTGTCTCCACATTAAAAAAAAGAATAAGAAAAAAGGAAACCATCCATAGTCTAATTCGGAAAGTGGATTTTGATAATCCAATAAAGAAAAAGAATCAAACTTATTGAAATATTCCCATTATTCTAAATGTCCTTGAACAAGGTGCTCAACCTACAGGAACTTTTATGGAACTTTAACTTTGCCCTAATCAACAAACCAAATTCAATTAATGAAAATGAAATGAAGAGGTTTTTAATAAGAATAACTTCTATGATAGATTTATAGAACTCTTTTATCCCCCTGTTCTCTTGTTTTCTTCATACCTAATACCTATATTTTTGATTTCTTGTTCTTTTCATAGTCATAGAATGTTGTTTTCTATAACCATAAAAATAAATAGATTTTTTTTATCTTACAAATGAAAATAAAATACAAATAATAGATAGATAGAAGTTATAATATATGAAAAAATAAATTGATAATAACTCAATGAAGTATCATTGAATGACTATTCATCTATTATATTATATTTCTATATATTTTCATCTAAATAGAGGAAAAAAACTCTATTTTAAACGGATATGGATAAAAACATTCAAAGTTGGGATAATAGTGCTAATTCTAGTTACAGCAATTTTGATTATTTAGTGGATGGCAGGAACATACGGAATTTACTATCTGATAAAACTTTTTTAGTTAGGGATAGTAAGAGGAAGAGTTATTCCATATATTTTGCTATTGAAAATAACATTTTGGAGATTGAGAATAATCATTCTTTTCTAAATGAACCGGAAAGTTTTTTCTCTATTTCTAAAAATTCTAGCTATTTGAAGAATGGTTCTAATAGTAATAATAATGATCATTACATTTATGATATAAAATCTAATTGGAATAATAACTTTAATAGTTGCATTGAGAGTTATCTTAGTTCTCAAATCTGTATAGATAGTTACATTTTAGATGATAGTGTCAAATACAATGACAGTGATTTTACTAGTTCCTTTTTTGGTAAGGTCAGCAATAGTGGTGAAAGCAAGAGTACTAGTATAATAACTAGTACGAATGATCCAAATGCTAGTGATTTTGAAAGTTCTAATGATTTCGATTTTGAAAGTTCTAATGATTTCGAAAGTTCTAATGATTTCGATTTTGAAAGTTCTAATGATTTAGAAAGTTCTAATGATTTCGATTTTGAAAGTTCTAATGATTTAGAAAGTTCTAATGATTTCGATTTTGAAAGTTCTAATGATTTAGAAAGTTCTAATGATTTCGATTTTGAAAGTTCTAATGATTTAGAAAGTTCTAATGAAAGTTCTAATGATTTAGAAAGTTCTAATGATTTAGAAAGTTCTAATGATTTAGAAAGTTCTAATGATTTAGAAAGTTCTAATGATTTAGAAAGTTCTAATGATTTAGAAAGTTCTAATGATTTAGAAAGTTCTAATGATTTAGAGGAGAGGCCAAACTATTCACATTTGTGGGTTCGATGCGAAGGTTGTGATATATTAAATTATAAGAAATATTTTAAATCAAAAATGAATATTTGTGAATACTGCGGATATCATTTGAAAATGAGTAGTTCAGATAGACTGGAACTTTTGATTGATCCAGGTACGTGGAATCCTATGGATGAATACATGTTCTCTGTGGATCCCATTGAATTTCATTCGGAAGAGGACCCTTATCAAAATCGTCTTGATTCTTATCAAGAAAAGACAGGATTAATGGAGGCAATTCAAACAGGCACAGGTCAACTAAATGGTATTCCTTTAGCAATCGGTATTATGGAGTTTCAGTTTATGGGGGGAAGTATGGGATCCGTAGTCGGTGAGAAAATAACCCGGTTGATCGAATATGCTACCAATCAACGTTTACCTCTTATTTTAGTATGTGCGTCCGGAGGAGCACGTATGCAAGAAGGAAGTTTGAGCTTAATGCAAATGGCTAAAATATCTTCTGCTTTATATGATTATCAAATCAATCAAAAGTTATTCTATGTATCGATACTTACATCTCCTACTACTGGTGGGGTGACAGCTAGTTTTGGCATGTTGGGGGATATCATTATTGCTGAACCAAATGCTTACATTGCATTTGCGGGTAAAAGAGTAATTGAACAAACCTTGAATAAGGAAGTCCCCGAAGGTTCACAATCGGCTGAATTGTTATTCGAAAAGGGCTTATTGGATTCAATCGTACCACGTAAGCTCTTAAAGGCGGTTCTAACTGAGTTATTTCAGTTGCATGGTTTCGTCCCTTTGACTCAAAATGAAAAATAAAGCAGACTCTTCAATGCTTTTTTTCGCGAGTAAGTAGTTAGTTGTTTAGTTTCTTGTAATCCAATAAAGATAAGAATTAGAGTCAAAATCCAAAGAAAAGAATTGAATTCATTTTTTTGGAAAGATAAGATAAAGGAATTAATTCAATAATCTATTTCTTCTTAATTATTATTATTGTATTTTGTACTTTATGATTCTTAATAAATATTATAAATATTTTCGTTTCTTATATTCTATTAATATTATATATATTATATGACTATATATGTATACTCAATATATAGAGTAATAATATATATTATATATAATTATATTTAATATGTAATTATTATCTATCTATTAGGTTGATTTAGCTATACTTAGTATAAGTCTATATGAATTAATTCTAGTGATTATAGACTATCTTTATTACAATATAATAATAATAAAAATATTAATTTAACAATTAACAAAAAAGAACAGGTACAAATATAAAATTGAGGTACCCATTTTATGATAAACTTACCTTCCGTTTTTGTGCCTTTAGTGGGCCTAGTATTTCCGGCAATTGCAATGACTTCGTTATTTCTTTATGTTCAAAAAAATAAGATTTTTTAGATATGGGCAGTAGGGACTCATATATTTTTTTGAGATAAAGTCAAATTTATTTCCTTGGATTTGTTATTCGGTTCCGTTTTTTAATAAAAATAACTTAATTATATTATAATTTCTATTAAAAAAAACACACAAAAGGAAAATACTAATATCATATAAGCCTTATAGGGGGGCTTTAGGTTTAATTTACTATATATCTAATCTAATTTTAACTATCTAAATAAAATAGTAAATTAATCTAACAATCAATAAAAAAGAACAGCTACAAATATAAAATTGAGGTACCCATTTTATGATAGATGTTTTTGTTCCTTTAGTGGTCCTAGTATTAATTGTAACTGCTGGTTTATTGGTTTCTGTTCAACAACAAATTTCTTGGGGGTCTGGACACCTTATGCGTCGCTTCGCAGAAGACGCATGGCTCTACACTGTACCTGGGGCCCGAAAACCAATCAATTTCTTCTGGGCTTCTTTCACTCTTTTAGGTTCTTTAGGGGTTTTAGTAATTTCAGCTTCCAGTTATTATGGTCGGAATTTTTTCTCTTTCAATTCGTCCGAATTTCTAGTTCCTTTTTTGCCACAAGGGGTCACGCTGACTTTCTATGGAATCTCAGGTCTTTTTGTAAGTTTTCATTGGTGGCTTCTAATTTTGTGGAATGTGGGTAGTGGTTATAATCTTTACGATAAAAAAAATGGAATGGTGCGTTTTTTTCGTTACGGATTTCCCGGAGAAAATCGTCGTATTCTTTCCAAAGTCCGTGTGGAAGATATTCTGGCCCTCCAATTTTTCGATAACCCAGAACCTCTTAGTGGTGTCCTTTATATGCACACCAGAGAACAGGGGGACATTCCCTTGACTCTTGTTGATGATTATTATGATAGGACTCCACGGAACATTTTACAAACAGCTTGGGACTTGTCCGCATTCTTGGATGTACCATTGGAAATAATTGTATAAAAAAAAGCGAGAATAAATAATCCATTTCTATTCTATGAAAAAATTCGAAATGGATATATATGGGTTCTATTACTGGTAATAGAACTTATGCTTGATAGAAATATTATTATCATATATAGTTGAGAAATGAGATGAAGCTGAGTTCATTAAAGACGACAAATGGCAAAAAAGAAAGCATTAATCCCCCTTCTATGTCTTACATCTATAGTCTTTTTGCCCTGGTGGATCTCTTTAACATTTAATAAAAGTCTGGAATCTTGGGTTACGAATTTGTGGAATACTAAAGAATCCGAAATTTTCTTGAATCTCATTAAAGAAAAAAGTATTTTAAACAAATTCATAGAGTTCGAGGAACTCTTCCTTTTGGATGAAATGCTAAAGGAATACCCGGAAACACGTTTAGAAAACCTTCGTATCGGAATCTACAAAGAAACCATCCAATTGATCAAGACGCACAACCAAGATTGTATCCATATGATTTTGCACTTCTCGACAAATCTAATCTATTTCCTTATTCTAAGTGGTTATTCTATTCTGGGTAATCAACAACTCATTATTCTTAACTCTTGGGTTCAAGAATTTATATATAACTTAAGTGACACAATAAAAGCTTTTTCTATTCTTTTATTAACAGATTTATGTATAGGATTCCATTCGACTCATGGTTGGGAACTAATGATTGGTTCTGTCTCTAAAGATTTTGGATTTACTCAGAATGATCAAATTATATCTGGTCTTGTTTCCACTTTTCCAGTCATTTTAGATACTCTTTTTAAATACTGGATTTTCCGTTATTTAAATCGGGTATCTCCGTCGCTTGTAGTGATTTATCATTCAATGAATGACTAAAAAAATTATCCAATTAGACAATTATAAAATTTGTTTTTTTTTATAGAAAAGCTAAACATTCACAATTTTACTTATTCTTTTTTCTTTCTACTCATATTCTTCCTAGATTCTAGGAAAATTATTTCAGTAAATAGCAGAATAATGGATAGGGAACTATGCCAGTAACCTACCTAATCTTATTGTAGAAATTTTGAGGATCAATGATTGGACCATGCAAACTAGAAATGCTTTTTATTGGATAAAGGAAGAGATTACTCGATCCATTTCCGTATTGCTCATGATATATATAATAATTCGAGCACCCATTTCAAATGCATATCCCATTTTTGCCCAGAAGGGATATGAAAATCCGCGAGAAGCTACCGGCCGTATTGTATGTGCCAATTGCCATTTAGCTAATAAGCCCGTAGATATTGAGGTTCCACAAGCGGTACTTCCCGATACTGTATTTGAAGCAGTTGTTCGAATTCCTTATGATATGCAAGTGAAACAAGTTCTTGGTAATGGTAAAAAAGGGGGTTTGAATGTAGGGGCTGTTCTTATTTTACCCGAAGGTTTTGAATTGGCACCTCCCGATCGTATTTCGCCCGAGATTAAAGAAAAGATAGGTAATCTGTCTTTTCAAAGCTATCGTCCTACAAAAAAAAATATTCTTGTCGTAGGCCCCGTTCCTGGTCAGAAATATAGTGAAATTACCTTTCCTATTCTTTCTCCGGATCCCGCTACTAAGAAAGATGTTCACTTCTTAAAATATCCTATATACGTAGGCGGCAACAGGGGAAGGGGTCAGATTTATCCCGACGGGAGCAAGAGTAATAATAATGTTTATAATGCTACAGCAACTGGTATAGTAAACA